AATGATGAGCCTGACTAAAGGACTATCGTGATAGGATAAAATATGTAGCTAAATCTACCTTCATTACATCTAACAGAATCAAACTATCACCATCAAGCATCAAAAGCCACCGTGCACCATACACCAAGATGTAAATAAACAAGTCTCAACATAGAAAAGTAAGCTAAAATAAGCTAATGGGTTCATACCCCATAAATAGAGTTTAACACTCTCTTCTCTAATGCCCAGTAACTCGACCAAAATCCTCCTGCTAATTACCTTAGTAGGGGGTATATTAGTATCTGTATCCTCTAATTCATGACTCGGAGCATGAATAGGCCTGGAAATCAATCTAATATCCTTCATCCCTTTGATGTCTAACGTCAAAAACATGTACAATACAGAAGCCTCACTAAAATACTTTATTGTACAAGTACTCGCCTCAGCAACTCTACTATTCATGGTAGTAATAAAAACGTTAACAGAAGACCTATTCACATTCGAGAGAAACCCTTACACACCAATAATCATTTGTACCCCCCTCCTACTAAAAAGTGGAGCAGCACCACTCCACTGATGGTTCCCAGGAGTAATAGAGGGATTAAGATGAGAAAATTGTGCACTATTAATAACAGTGCAAAAAGCAGCCCCACTGATATTGATATCATACCTGATCGAAATTAATATCTTCACACTAAGAATTATTTTAATATCCACAATTGTTGGATCAATTGGAGGATTAAACCAAACCTCAATACGAAAGATCTTAACTTACTCATCTATCAACCATACCGGTTGAATATTAATTGCACTGACCACAAGAGAAAATTTATGAATAGTATATTTTATAATCTACTCAACGCTAGCACTAACAGTCGTGTCTGCCATTAAGCTATCTGGAGTATCTTTCATCAATCAAACCATAATAAATAACAAAGAAACCACACTAATAAAATTCATAATATTTACATCACTACTATCCCTAGGTGGGCTCCCACCATTCCTCGGATTTCTTCCTAAATGAATCGTTATCCAAGCCATAATCATAAACAACATAACCCCACTAGCAACAATTGTAGTGGTAACATCACTAATCACTTTATACTACTACCTAAAAATCTCATACTCGAGATTCATAATCCTAAACACAGAGCCTAAGTGAAACCTAAAATCTAACAAAAATAGATCAACCAAAAATATTACAGCACTAATCCTATCATCAATCTCCATAACAGGTATATTAGCCTGCACAATCATCACCAACATTAACTAAGAGAAGGCCTTAAGTTAAACTAAACTAATAACCTTCAAAGCTATAAATAAAGGGCTACCTTTAGGCCTTGGTAAGTCCTTCAACTCACCCCTACAGAATTGCATTCTATAATCACAAAATGAATACAAGGCTCCATAAAATAGTGGAAGAGCAACGTAAACGCCCCTAAATAGATTTACAGCCTATCGCCTACTTATTATTCTCAGCCACCCCACTAATTTTCACCCGTTGATTCTTCTCAACTAATCACAAAGACATTGGAACATTATATTTCGTATTCGGAGCCTGATCAGGAATGGTCGGAACTTCTCTAAGAATACTTATTCGAACAGAACTAGGACAACCAGGATCTCTAATTGGAGACGATCAAATCTACAACGTCATTGTTACAGCCCACGCTTTCGTTATAATTTTCTTCATAGTTATGCCGATCATAATTGGTGGGTTCGGAAATTGATTAGTACCATTAATATTAGGAGCACCAGATATAGCATTCCCACGAATAAACAATATGAGATTCTGATTGCTTCCTCCGTCACTAACACTACTACTTACCAGTAGAACAGTAGAAAGTGGTGTAGGAACAGGATGAACTGTTTATCCTCCTCTTGCAAGAGGAATTGCCCATGCAGGAGCATCTGTAGACCTAGCAATCTTCTCACTACACCTTGCAGGAGTTTCTTCTATCCTAGGAGCAGTAAACTTTATCACAACAACAATTAACATAAAGCCAAAAAGCATGAAACCTGAACGAATCCCACTATTCGTATGATCAATTGCCATCACCGCCCTGTTGTTACTTCTATCCTTACCAGTCCTAGCAGGAGCAATCACTATACTATTAACAGATCGAAACCTAAACACATCATTCTTCGATCCTGCAGGAGGAGGAGACCCAATCCTATACCAACACTTATTCTGATTCTTTGGACATCCTGAAGTTTATATTCTCATTCTACCAGGATTCGGTATAGTCTCCCACATCATCTGTCATGAAAGAGGAAAAAAGGAAGCATTTGGAAACCTAGGAATAATCTTTGCAATACTAGCAATTGGGTTACTAGGATTTGTGGTATGAGCCCACCATATATTCACAGTAGGAATAGACGTTGATACACGAGCATACTTTACATCAGCAACAATAATCATTGCCGTACCAACAGGAATTAAAATCTTCAGATGACTTGCAACAATATACGGAACCCGAATAACATATAGAGCTGCCTGCTTATGAGCACTAGGATTTGTATTCCTATTCACAATAGGAGGACTTACTGGTGTAGTCCTAGCAAATTCATCAATCGACATCGTATTACATGACACTTATTATGTAGTAGCCCACTTCCACTATGTATTATCCATAGGAGCAGTATTTGCAATCATAGGGGGATTTGTACAATGATACCCACTATTTACAGGACTTACTATGAACCCAAAGTGACTAAAGGCCCAATTCGCCGTTATGTTCGTAGGAGTAAACCTGACATTCTTCCCTCAACACTTCTTAGGACTAGCAGGTATACCACGACGATACTCGGACTACCCAGACGCATACACCACATGAAACATCATCTCATCAATAGGATCAACGATCTCATTTGTAAGAGTAATAATATTCTTATTCATCATATGAGAAAGAATTTCATCAAACCGACTAATTCTATTCCCCACACATACAAGAAACTCGGTAGAATGATTACAGAACTTCCCACCAGCAGAACACAGATATTCAGAACTTCCAACCATCACCCTAACTAACTAAATCTAACGTGGCAGATAAGTGCGGTGGATTTAAGCTCCACAAATAAAGTTTCTTAAACTTTCATTAGAATCAATGACAACATGATTAAACTTAACACTACAAGACAGAGCGTCACCAGTCATAGAACAACTAATCTTCTTTCATGACCACGCTCTAATAATTATGCTAATAATTATTACAGCTGTACTTTACACAATAATCAGAATCATCCAAAATAAACAAACCAGACGATTCATCCTAGAAGGACAAATAATCGAAACCGTCTGAACAATTGCACCTGCAATCATCTTAATTTTTATTGCAATTCCATCCCTACGACTACTATACCTAATGGACGAAATCCACAACCCAGCTATAACACTAAAAGCAGTTGGGCACCAATGATACTGAAGTTATGAATACTCAGATTTTACAAAACTAGAATTCGACTCATACATAGTGCAACAAGAAGACCTACAAATTGACACATTCCGACTATTAGATACAGACAACCGAGTAGTACTACCAATGAATTCACCAATTCGACTAATCGTAACAGCAGCCGACGTTCTACACTCATGAACAGTACCAAGCCTGGGAGTGAAAACAGATGCTACACCAGGCCGATTAAATCAAGTGAGATTCTCAATCAACCGACCAGGACTTCTATACGGACAATGCTCAGAAATCTGCGGAGCAAACCATAGATTTATACCAATTGTAATCGAAAGAGTATCCACAAATCAATTTATTAACTGAGTGTCAAAGATAAGAGAGTCATCAGATGACTGAAAGCAAGTAATGGTCTCTTAAACCAGTTTATGATAACCTAGCAAATATCTCTGATGATAAAGGATTAGTTAAACATATAACATCAGAATGTCAAACTGAAATAATCAAAGTGATATCCTTTTATACCTCAAATAATACCTATAGAATGAACAATACTATATATCACCTTCCTAGCAACATTCTTAATATTTAATATCATAAACTACTTCATCCAATCACCAAACAAACAATCAAGAACAAAGAAAACCATTAACATCAACAAAATCAACTGAAAGTGATAAGAAATCTATTCTCAATCTTCGACCCAACAACAGAAATCAGTAACCTTCCATTAAACTGAACAAGAACTATAATCGGTCTACTACTAATCCCAACAAGAATTTGACTGATTCCATCCCGTAACACCATAATAATCAGATTATTAATAAACAAACTACACCAAGAAATAAAAACAATCCTAAGAAAAGGAAACGAAAACAAAGGAAATTCATTCATCCTAACCTCTCTTTTCCTCATAATTCTAACAAACAATTTCCTAGGGCTATTCCCATACATCTTCACCAGAACAAGCCACCTAACACTAACATTAACACTAGCCTTACCACTATGAATAAGATTTATACTATTCGGGTGAATTAAAAATACTAACCACATATTTGAACACCTAGTACCTCAAGGTACACCAACCATACTTATACCATTCATAGTAATCATCGAAACAATTAGAAACTTAATCCGACCAGGAACACTAGCAGTACGACTAACAGCAAATATAATCGCAGGACATCTACTATTAACCTTATTAGGAAATAATGGACCATCAATAAGACATACATTACTAACAGTATTAATTCTAGCACAAATCCTGCTACTAATTCTAGAAGGAGCAGTAGCAATTATTCAATCCTATGTATTCGCAATCCTAAGAACCTTATATTCTAGAGAAGTTAACTAATGTCAATACATGAAAATCACCCATTCCACATAGTAAACAAAAGACCATGACCACTCACAGGAGCCATCGGAGCAATAGTAACCTTAATAGGACTAATTAAATGATTTCACCAATATGATAATAGCCTAATAGGAATTGGAGCAATCATTACAGTATTAACTATAATTCAATGATGACGAGACGTAACTCGAGAAGGAACATACCAAGGAGTACATACAAAAATAGTAACAAAAGGACTTCGATGAGGAATAATCCTATTCATTGTATCAGAAATCCTATTCTTCGTATCATTCTTCTGAGCATTCTTTCACAGAAGATTATCACCAACAATTGAACTAGGATCAACCTGACCCCCTACAGGAATTCAACCATTCAACCCAATACAAGTCCCATTATTAAATACAGCAATCCTACTCGCCTCAGGGGTAACTGTGACATGAGCACATCACGGACTATTAGAAAATAATGCTACACAAGCAACACAAGGTCTATTCTTTACCGTACTATTAGGCCTATACTTCACTGCCCTGCAAGCATATGAATACTTAGAAGCACCTTTCACAATCGCAGACTCAGCATACGGATCAACATTCTTTGTAGCCACAGGGTTCCACGGACTACACGTAATCATCGGAACAACATTCCTAACTACATGTCTACTCCGACACCTAACATTCCACTTCTCATCAAATCATCACTTTGGATTCGAAGCAGCTGCATGATACTGACACTTTGTAGACGTAGTTTGATTATTCCTATACATCTCAATCTACTGATGAGGAAGATAAAATAATATTTATCTAATACAAGTAAAGTATACTTGACTTCCAATCAAGAAATTTGTGAAAACAAGATAAATAATACTAATAATTATCACAACAGCAATAATAACCATTCTATTATCATCAGCCATTATAGTACTAACAACAATAATCTCAAAAAAAATCAACGAAGACCGAGAAAAAAGATCCCCATTTGAATGCGGATTCGACCCAAAAAATTCTGCCCGCCTACCGTTCTCATCTCGATTTTTCTTAATTGCAGTAATCTTCATAATTTTCGACGTAGAAATCGCTCTGCTATTACCAATACCAATCACCATATTAACCTCAAATATAAAAGCCTGAATAATTGTTAGAACAGTATTCCTACTAATCCTAATTATCGGCCTATATCACGAATGAAATCAGGGATCCCTTGAATGAAGAAACTAATCGGGGTTATAGTTAACAATAACATTTGAGTTGCATTCAAAAAGTACTACCACAAGTAGTTAACCTCACTGTTATGACCATAAGTGAGAAGCAAATATATTGCAATCAGTTTCGACCTGATCTTAGATAATATCCAATTTATCCTTACTTTAATTAACTGAAACCAAAGAAGAGGTATATTATTGTTAATAATAAAATTGAACTATGAAATTCCAGTTAAGGAAGTGACAGTAAAAGTGAATGCTGCTAACTTATCACTATAGCGGTTAAAATACCGTTTACACTTCTATTTATATAGTTTAAAATAAAACATTACACTTTCACTGTAAAAATAAAGAAAACTTTTATAAATACTTAAAGGTAAATAAATCACCTCATCGACATCTTCAGTGTCGCGCTCTACACATAAGCTATTCAAGTAAAAAATAAGAATAAATATTAAAATAAAAATTCATATAACAAAGAACCCCAAGAACACCTTCAAATTATTATACTGGAATCACTGATTAACCCTACCAAGATTAAAAAGAACCCAATATAAACCCTGACCTCCAAAATATTCTATCCAACCAGAATCAAAAACCCTTGTCGCCCTATATCCAACATCCAAGGGGCTAAAAGAAACACCATAAGTAGAAAAAAAAGGTATAAACCATATAGAACCAGCAAACGAAGAAGCACCATACAACTTTATAGAAAATAACTTATCACTAAAAGCAAACCCAGCCACCTCATAACCTAATCAACCACCTAAAAACACAACAAACAAAGTAAGAAACTTCAAATAATAAGGTAAACAGATCAACGAAGGAGTAGGACAAATCAACCATATAAGAGCACCACCCCCAAAAATAGATATAATCAACAAACCAATTATACCAAACATCATATTATAATTAGACTCAACCATAGAATAAGAAGGAACAAAATTAAAATCACCACATAAAACAAAATAAAACAAACGAAAAGAATAACAAACTGTTAAACCTGTAGACACAAACAACAGAAAAAATCCAAACATATTCACGTAACTTATAGAAAACATTTCCAAAATAAAATCCCTAGAATAAAAACCAGCCAAAAATGGTATACCACACAAAGCAAAATTAGAAACCATTAAACTAGAAGAAGTAAAAGGTATATAAACAGATAAACCACCCATAAAACGAATATCCTGAGAATCCCCCATAGAATGAATAACACCACCAGCACACATGAACAATAAAGCCTTAAATAATGCATGAGTCAATAAATGGAAAAAGGCCAATCCAGAAAGACCCATAGAAATAGTTATAATCATAAGACCCAATTGTCTCAAAGTAGACAAAGCAATAATCCTCTTCAAATCAAACTCAAAATTTGCCCCAAGACCAGCTATAAATATTGTTAGTCCAGAAATCAACAACAAAAATATATTCAATCAATACCCAAAAGAAGGACTAAACCGAATTAACAAATAAACACCCGCAGTAACCAGGGTTGAAGAATGCACCAAAGCCGAAACAGGAGTAGGAGCAGCTATAGCTGCAGGCAACCAAGAAGAAAAAGGAATCTGAGCACTCTTAGTTATAGCAGCTAAAACAACAAGAAAAGAAATTAATTCCATTTCAACAGAACCAGACAAAAACTCCAAATAATAAATAAAATTTCAACTACCAAAATTAATTATCCAAGCAATAACCATTAACAAAGCAACATCACCAATTCGATTAGACAAAACGGTTAACATACCAGCACCATAAGACTTCACATTCTGATAATAAATTACTAACAAATAAGAAACCAAACCTAAACCATCCCACCCTAACAAAATTCTAATAATATTAGGACTAATAATCAAAAACATCATAGAAACTACAAACATCAAAACCAATAAAATAAAACGAACAATATTCAAATCACCGAACATATAATCATCACTATAAAGAATAACCAAAGAAGAAATAATAAAAACAAAACCCATAAACAGCAAAGAAATTCAATCAAACAAAAAGGTTATAATAATAGATCTACCATTCAACGTAATAATATTTCAATCAATAAAATAAACCAAATCATTCATAATAAAAACTACACCCCAAAAGCAACAAAATCAACCCAAAAGAAACAAAAAAATAAATCTAATGAAACAAATAGACACAATCTAAAATAAAATACTTATATCATCGGCACCACAAACCAACATTTTACCCATTAAACTATTTAGATTATAAGATTAAACCCAAAAAACAGTAACATCCACCCTCAAAATAACCAAATTTAACGGAAACCAATGCAAAAACAACAATAAAAACTCACGAACATAACCTAAAGAACAAGAATACAAACCAGAATAAACAGAACCATGCTGACTATAAGAATATAAATAAAGTGTATAAGCAGCTCTAAAAAAAGATAAAAGAACCAAAACAAATATAAGACACCAAGACCAAGAAACAAGTCTACTCAAAAGACCAATCTCTCCCAAAAGATTTAAAGAAGGAGGAGCAGCTATATTACAAGCTCTCAACAAAAATCACCACATAGCCATTCTAGGTATTAAATTAATTAAACCCTTATTAACCAAAAGACTCCGTCTACCAAACCGCTCATAAGAAATATTAGAAAGACAAAAAAGACCAGAAGAACATAAACCATGAGCAACCATCAAAGCAAAAGATCTACAAACCCCCCAATAACTCAATGTCATAATTCCACCAATAACTATACTCATATGGGCTACAGAAGAATAAGCAATCAATGACTTCAAATCAGTTTGACGCATACAAAATAAACTAACAAAAAGACCACCAACCAAACTTAAAGAAATCCAAACAACACCAAAGCCAAAACCAAACTTAACCAACACAGGAAAAACACGAAGAAGACCGTACCCACCCAACTTCAACAAAACACCAGCCAAAATCATTGAACCAGAAACAGGAGCCTCAACATGAGCCCTAGGAAGTCATAAATGAACCATAAATATAGGCATCCTAACCAAAAAGGCAAACACCATACAAACATAAAATAAACCACTAACCAAAGAACCTTCCCCACGCAACAAAAATAAACACAAAGACCCAGAAACACTGTAAATAAATAAAATACCAACTAAAAGAGGAAGAGAGGCCAACAAAGTATAAAACAATAGATAAATACCAGCCTGAACACGCTCAGGTTGATACCCTCAACCCAGAATCAAAAACAAGGTAGGAATTAGTCTACTCTCAAAAAAAATATAAAAAGAGAGTAGACTAATTCTTCTAAAAGTACAATATAACATAATAGTAAGAAACAGTACAACAAACAGAAAAAACCCAGAAAAATAACCTAAACGAAAAATAGACTCTCTAGCCAGAACTATAAGAACACAGATTCACAAACTAAGAAGAATAAGACCATAAGAAATCAAATCACAGCCAAAAATATAACCCAACCCTCCTCAACAAAAGAAATAAGGAAAAAAGAACAAATAAACAAAAGAAATAAAAAATAATAAAGAACAAATCAATCACCAAAAGCCGGAAAAAAGACATAAAGGGGTCAAACATACCAGAAACAAAAGAAACCTTAACATTGAAGAACACTATAAGACTGAAAATAATCATTACCATGACTGCGAATCATAGAAACCAAAATAGATAAACCCAATGAACCCTCACAAACAGAAAAAACCAAAAAATAAACAACAAAAAATAAACTATAATTAAAACTACATAAATAAAAATAAATAGAAATATAAAGAACCAAAACAATAAATTCCAATCTTAATAAAGTAATCAATAAATGCTTACGACTAGAAGAGAAAGCCCAAATACCACAAAAATAAACAACAAAAAAATACAATCACATTGGCATTATATAGTTTTAATAATTTAATAAAAATATTGGTCTTGTAAACCAAAAATAAGGAACAACCTTTTAAAACTTCAGAGGAAAGGCTAAACACCATTTCATTAATCCCCAAAACTAACATTTTAAATAAAATACCCCCTGAAATAACAAAATTACTTATATCATTAAGAACATCAACAAGACTTATATTCACACAAATAAAACACCCACTAGCCATAGGACTAATACTACTAATCCAAACAACAATGGTATGCATAATCAGAGGAACTATATACAGAAGATTCTGATTTTCATACATCCTATTCATAATCATGATTGGAGGGATATTAGTACTATTCATATACATAACAAGACTAGCCTCAAACGAAATATTCTCACCATCAAATAAAATAGTCCTAACTGCAATAATAATAACACCCATACTAATATACATAATACCAACAATCACTAACAACAAAGAAATAAAAGTACACAATACAATAATGGAAAACGAAATTACAACCACAACCACTGTTATATACAACCAAATAATAGGAACTATAACAACACTACTAGTTCTATATATACTAATAACATTAATTGTAGTAGTAAATATTATTAACGTAACAAAGGGACCACTACGACACACAAGATAATGAATAAACCCACACGAAATAAACACCCGCTATTTAAAATTGCAAATGATGCACTAGTAGACCTACCAACACCATCAACCATTAGAGGTTGATGAAACTTTGGATCCCTACTAGGACTATGTCTAGTAATACAAATCGCAACAGGGCTATTCCTAGCCATACACTATTGCCCAAGTGTCGAATCCGCATTCGACAGAGTAAGCCACATCTGTCGAGACGTAAACTACGGATGAATACTACGAACAATCCACGCAAACGGAGCCTCAATATTCTTCGTCTGCATTTACTTACACACTGGACGAAACATATATTATGGATCCCACAACTTTATACACACCTGATCAGTAGGAGTAGCCATCCTATTCCTAACTATAGCAACAGCATTTATAGGGTATGTCCTACCTTGAGGACAAATATCATTCTGAGGTGCTACAGTAATCACAAACCTCCTATCAGCAATTCCATACGTAGGAAAGGAAGTAGTACAATGAGTATGAGGAGGATTTGCAGTAGACAACGCCACACTAACACGATTCTTTGCCTTACACTTCCTAATACCATTCGTAATTGCAGCAATAGCAATAGTCCACCTATTATTCCTACACCAAACAGGATCAAATAATCCACTAGGATTAAACAAAAATACAGACAAAATTCCATTCCATCCATACTTCACAGTAAAGGATCTATTAGGATTTGCAATCACCATTATGTTATTAACAGTATTAACATTAAAAGAACCATATATACTAAGAGACCCAGATAACTTCATCCCCGCAAATCCACTAGTAACTCCAGTACACATTCAACCAGAATGATACTTCCTATTTGCATATGCAATCCTACGATCAATCCCAAATAAACTAGGAGGAGTAATTGCCCTTGCAATATCAATTGCAATTCTATTCATCATACCAATAATAAAATCAAAATTTCGAGGAATGCAATTCTACCCCATTAACCAAATCATATTCTGAGTAATAACAAACACAGTAATTCTACTAACATGAATTGGAGCCCGACCAGTAGAAGACCCATTCATTATAACAGGACAAATCTTAACAATTATTTATTTCGCATACTACATACTAAACCCAGTAACAACAAAATTATGAGACAAAATAACAGAATAAAGTTAAAAAGCTAAGAATAAGCCTAATGTCTTGAAAACATTATGAAAGAAGTTTAAATCTTCTATTAACTTTATTATACCTAAATTAATACACTACAACAAAGAGAAAATAAAACACCTAACACCAATAAAGAACAAAAGATAATTTAATGAAAGAGGCAAAAATCTCTTTCAAGCCAAATACATCAACTTATCATAACGAAAGCGTGGCAAAGTACCACGAACCCAAATAAATAAAAATGAAATAAAAGCAAGCCTAATATAAAAAAAGAAAGAATATAAATCACTACCCAAAAAAATAATACAAAACAACAATCTCATAAAAAGAATTCTAGCATATTCAGCCAAAAAAATCAACGCAAACCCACCACCACCATACTCAACATTAAATCCAGAAACAAGTTCAGACTCCCCCTCAGCAAAATCAAAAGGAGTACGATTAGTCTCAGCCAAACAAGAAATAAACCAAACAAAAGACAAGGGAAAAGAAAAAAAAATTAGTCATAAATAAACCTGAAAAGAATGAAAATAAACCAAATCGTATCTACAAACCAACACAACAAAAGAAAGCAAAATAAAAGCAAGTCTAACCTCATAAGAAATAGTTTGAGCCAAAGCACGAAGACCACCCAATAAAGAATAACCGGAATTAGAGGATCAACCAGCAATCATCACAGTATATACCCCCAAACTCGTACAAGCCAAAAAAAACAGCAAACCCAACTCAAAAGAGATAAAACCGCTTAAATAAGGAATCAACAACCAAACCAACAAAGAAAGAAAAAACCCAAAAATAGGAGAAAAATAATAAATCAAATAATTAGAAACCAAAGGAAAGTACTGCTCCCTAGTAAACAACTTAATAGCATCTCTAAAAGGCTGAAGAATACCAACAAACCCAACCTTATTAGGACCCTTACGAATGTGAACATAACCCAAAACCTTACGCTCTAATAAAGTAAGGAATGCCACCCCCACTATAACAAAAATCATTAACAATAAAAAAATAATAACAAGAAAAAAAAGATCCAACATATACTACTTGTAAAATAAAAACTTTACATTAATAGATTCTAAATCCAATGCACTTATCTGCCAAAATAGTAAACAATTAATGAAAATCATCATCAAAATAAAATTATTCCAAATACCCGGTCCTCTCGTACTAAGATATAAAATTCAATTATAGATAGAAACCAACCTGGCTCACGCCGGTCTGAACTCAGATCATGTAAGGTTTTAAAGGTCGAACAGACCCAATCACTCCAGCTCCTGCACCGAAAATTCACCTTAATCCAACATCGAGGTCGCAAACCTCCCCGCCAATAAGAACTCTCAGGGAAGATAACGCTGTTATCCCTAAGGTAATTTAATCTTATAATCAAAATAAATGGATCAAAAATATATAAATAAATATACAAAAATAAAGAGGAGTTAAATAAATTCCTCCCATCACCCCAACAAAATACTTAACCCACTAAAAATAACAAACAAACAAATAATATAACAAGAAAAATATCAAACTCTATAGGGTCTTCTCGTCCCATAAAAACATTTAAGTATTTTAACTCAAACCCCAAATTCAAACAACAATACTTCTAAGACAGCTTATACCTCGTCAAGCCATTCATACCAGATCACAATTAAAGAACTAATGATTATGCTACCTTTGCACGGTCAAAATACCGCGGCCCTTCAACACTGTCAGTGGGCAGGCCATACTTCAAAAACTAACAAGAAAAGATGTTTTTGTTAAACAGGCGGGCATATAAAACTTTGCCGAATTCCTAAAAAGAAACTAACACCCAAGTAAACACCATAAAAGCAAGATTTACTAATTACACAATAATTAAAATACAAACCAAGATAAAGCAAACATTTCAATAAATAAATTAAATTAAAAGCAAATAAATAAATCAACAAACAAAATTTTAACATAATCAAATTGAAAATCACTATAAAATCCACAAGACTCAATCGAAACTCGAAATTATAATAATAAAATAAGAAGCTAATCCCCCTTAATCTTAGCATAAAATAAAAATAAATAATCCAACAAAAGAAATTAAATAAAATACATGAATTAAATTCATTTCTTGAAAAACCAGAAACCCTCAAAGACGAATAACATTTCACTACCAACAACCTATTATTAATACTGATGAAACAGTAACTAACATAAACCATTAACTCCTTCAAAATCGGGAAATAAAAATAAATAATAAAATTCAATGAACCCTGATACACAAGGTACGACAAATAAAATCTACTTCCAAAAATAATTTAAATAATCAACCCCCTACGGTAAAAATAAACTATCGTACAAAAAATTAAATCACAAAATACAATAACCACAATGATTCTTCAATAATAAATTAAAAAACACTAACAAAAAAACAACAAGAAAATCAACAAAATCAGACCATGCCGAATCGCACGACACAATAATTCAGCGTAAATGAAATCTCAACTATAGAAATGGCCTGTAAACATCAATCCAGCCGCACCTTCCGGTACAACCACTTTGTTACGACTTATCTCATTAATAAACGAGAGCGACGGGCGATGTGTGCATATCTCAGAACCAATTATCATAATAACAATCTACAAATTATTACAACCAAATCCAATTTCATGCCCAAATTCAAATAAAACAATCCAAAAACAAATAATAATGTAATCCATCATTCACTTAGAAACAAGCTGCACCTTGACCTGAAATAAATCAAAATAAAAAATAAAGAAAATTAAAACCTCTAAAAAGATAATCAATAAACGGCGGTATACAAACCAAAGCAACTAAGTAAGGTCCAACGCGGACTATCGATAACGAGACAGATTCCTCTGAACGGAATGAGATACCGCCAAATTCTTTAAGTTTCAAGAACATAACTAATACTACTCAAGCAAACAAAAATTAACATTCTAAAATAATAGGGTATCTAATCCTAGTCTACAAAAAGAATTTCATAGCCTCCAAATAAATAAAAGACAAATAACAACAATAAAAATTTCACCTAACAACTATTGAAATATAATCAAACAAAAAAATATACAACTACCAAAGCCGAACACATTCAAATGCCTCCAAGGTATAACCGCGGCTGCTGGCACAAAATTTAACCGAAACTAAAATGTATTGCTGAATACAAAGCTACCTGATCAACCAATAACAAATAATGAGAATAATAAGTAATCATAATGACCCATCAAGAATCACCAAAAATCACGCAAAAACTTACATATAAAACAAACATAAAACTGAACGACAAAGCAAGAATAAAACTTATCTATAGAAACATAATAAAAGCACAATGGTACAAAACATCAAATAACTAATAAAATATAAACTAGGCAGAAGTACAAAGTAACATAAACAAGACAATACCTCC